AGAAGTGGGTTGAATGCTTTCTTTTTTGGCATTTTTAATCTGTGAATTGTTAATGAAATCACCTCATTCCTCGATTCTATCCAATCTGATATTTCCATGAAATATGAGTTCTATAACAAACAAGGTATTGAATCCATAGACCCCCTCCCTTTATTTAAATTGAATTAATGGGTAGTCCTTAGATCTATCTGGAAACAATATTTTGATTTTTTATGTCTTCATTCGAAGCAATTCTATCCTTTCGATGAATGCCCTAATGAGTCACTTCAAGTCAAGAAATGCATATTTTTTTTTTCAGATTTCGAGACAAAACAAAAACAGAATTTAATTACAAAATACGATCCATCTATATCTAACATATCAATTAAAAAATATTGGACCCCAAAAATATTAAAGTATGTATATAGTCTTAGTTTTTCGGATATATATGAAGAATCCATACTTAAGTATACTTGTTCCTAGTATGAAAAAATGAAGTTGATTTTCATATTTCCATATACAATCCATTAAAAAGTTTTGGTGGAAAAAGCGCTTTGTTTTCTGGTTGTTTCACACGCGTCTGCTTTTGTTTTGCTCGAATGAGCGACCTGAAAAAAACAAAACATTAAGTTTTTTTTTATATAACAACAAATAAAATTCCTGAGGTCCTTACTCAATGCTGCGAAAGCATTCATTCTTCAATTCATTTCAAAATACTTCAATTGGTACGCGCAAAAAATAGGCCAATTCCGCAGCCTTTTGTTCAATTTCTCGTGGAGTCAAATTCTCATCAGTACGAGTCAAAGGAATGGCACCCTGGCCTCTGATTTCCATATAAAGTACACGTCGGGAATAAATACCCTCTTTAACCTCTATTCTAATCGACTGAATATCTCTCATAAGGAATCGAAGAAAGATTCGACGATTTCTTCCAGGGAATCCCCAACGAAAAATACACACTATTCCTTTTTTTCTATCAAATCTATCATAACCACTACCCACATTCCACGAAATTGTGCACCACAAATAGGAGCTAATGAACAGACCTGCGATCCCATAGAAAGACATCACGATCCCTTGTGGGAAAAAAAGGATTTCCTGAGAAGGAAATAAGGATATCAGATTCCTACCAAGGTAACTAGAAGTTCCAACCAATAAAAATCCCAGTGAACCTAAAAAAAGGATACAGGCCCAGAAGAAATTACTTATTTTTCGAGACCCCATTATAAGTTCTATCCATATATGTTCTGATCGCCAGTTCATACTAGATCCAGTTGTTTAATTTTATTGAAATTTAGAGAATAACCAAAATTTGACTTTCTTTTTTGTTCCCGAAGCAACTCTTATCAACTAGCACTCTTATTATGATGTCAACCATTAGGAGTAATTCATCAAATCGGTTAGATATAAAAAAAGGATTCCCTTCATATAATCCCACTATAGATATCTACATACATAGAGATATTTTTACTTTCTATTTCATTTCATACATCTGCGAACCCCTTTTGAATTTTGAATATAGTATAGATATAATCTATATATCCCCATATATCATGTCATGATGTTTCGACGCGCATAATAGCTCTTTCATTTGTGTTCGGAAAAATCCACATGTTGTATCCTATGTCCACTAAATAGATAGATAAATTTAAATAGATATCCGTATTATATTATGACCCAAGTCCGAGTCTTGAAAAAAAAAAAATGAATAAGATTTGGTCCCGTCGAATCTAGATAATCTTGTTTTTTTGAACATGAAGAGATAGGGAAGCCATTGCAATTGCCGGAAATACTAGACCCACTAAAGGCACAAAAAAAGAGGGTAAATTGAAAGTTGTCATAGAATGGATACCTCGATTTAATATTTTGTACCTGTTATAAAGATATCTTATGATAAGTATATCTATTATCAGTATATAATAATAGGTACAAAAAACGTAGAACTAAATAAGTGTACCTATTCACTTTATATATATTATTATTCTTGTTTTGTTATACTTAATCTTCTAATAAATACAAAAAAAGGTTCTTACAAGTTATCGCAGGTTCTAAGGAATTTGACCCAACAGTGATTCTTAATAAAAACAAAACGGAAAGTTTTTTGAGAATAATTCAATATCAATATTATATTTATAATAAAAAAAATACGTAAAAAATTACATGAATTTTTCCTAATTTAGGATAAAAATGAACTCTTTTTTTTATCCTATTGATAGAGCCTTCCCGATTACTAATCATGCATTATGATTACTAATCATGCATTATATAGGTATAGGTAGAAATAAAATGGATTTGTAGGAACTAAGAAAAGAGTGATTATCAACAACTTATGATCCGTTATACAATTGTATCTTATAACCTCGAGTAAAACTCCATGCTTATTATTTTTTATTTATTTTCACTTTGATTACTATAAAACTAAATAAAATTGAAACTAAATACTTGTAAACTTCAAAAAAATGAATTAAACGATCTACTTGATTAAATTCAATTTTGATTCAAAGGACAGAAACCGTGAAGC